GTGACTAATCCCCTCCCTTACTTTTCTTTAGTTTTATAATTAAAAAGAAAATAGAAGCGGATTTACCCAAGTCAAACTACGAACTTAGAGGTCCGGGAACAAAATTTAATTAATATTAATTAATAATAGTGTGAGAAAGAAAATGGAATTGTTGGGACAACAATATCATACAAGATAATTCAATGAAAAATCAAATATTGTATAGCAATTAAAAATTATAAGTATAGAAAAGTATAGAGTTAGAAATCATTATATTCCTTATTATTACTATATTTTATTACTATATTGATAGATTGCAAGGCAATCTTTCATAATTGGATTTCAATTTAGTAACTTCTATTTTGTCCTTTCTTTCTTCTTCGTTTTGGGTCAGAAAATTGAAAATATAGAATAGAACAGTTCAGTCAATCAAAAATACAAAGGAGGTTCATGGCCAGGGGTAAAGATGTTCGAGTAAGGATTATTTTGGAATGTACCAGTTGTGTTCGAAACCGCGTTAATAAGGAATCACTGGGCATTTCTCGATATATTACTCAAAAAAATCGACATAATACACCCAGTCGATTGGAATTGCGAAAATTCTGTACCTCTTGTTACAAACATACGATTCACGGGGAGATAAAGAAATAGATCTAACCGACCTATCGCGCGTCCGCCTTGCGTTCCAAGGAAGACGAAAAACAACATCTATTAATATTTTTTATTTAATAGAATATTATTTCTAGATACTAGATATACAACAAAAATTATATATAACGAATCCTATATTTAGTATATTTATATAAAATAAACAATCTTTTTTTTTTTTTTTAATTCGAAATCATTTCTGATACGATCAAAATCGAATTAGGATTTTCAGGACAAGGAATAAAAAAACCATGGCTAAATCCAAGCAGCTCTTTCTTAAATCTAAGCGATCTTTTCGTAGGCGTTTGCCCCCGATACAATCGGGGGATCGAATTGATTATAGAAATATGAGTTTAATTAGTCGATTTATTAGTGAACAAGGAAAGATATTATCTAGGCGGGTGAATAGATTGACCTTAAAACAACAACGATTAATTACTATTGCTATAAAACAAGCTCGTATTTTATCTTTGTTACCCTTTCTTAATAATGAGAAACAATTTGAAAGAAAGGAGTCGACTCCTAGAACTACAGGTCTTATAATTAAAAATAAATAAGTTTGCTCTTCAATTGAATCAAAATAAAACTTAAATCTGACTTCAAATGCGAATTGACATTTTATTAAAAAAATTTGAAAGTTATTGCTATGTCGTCCGAATAATAAAAAAAATAATTCGGGAATAAATCTTTTTTTATTAAACGTCTTTGTTTATTGTAACGACTTTATCTTTAAAATAATCATATTATATCCTATTTTTCCATAACTAATTTCTACTCTACCCTCCCAAATTTACTTACCAGGAAAACATTACACTGGATTCTTTGCAACCTCTTTATCTTATTTTTAAATCTCGTTGGAAATCATATAAAGACAATTGCTATTTAATATAGCAATTTGTGCAAGTATTTTACGATTAAGAAGCAACCGCCCCTTGTACAGATTGTGTATTAATTGACTATAACAATAGTATAGTTTATTGGCTCGAATTACTGCATTTATCCGAGTGATCCACAAACGACGAAAATCTCTCTTTTGCCTGCCTCTATCTTGATGAGCCGAAACCAAGGCTCTTATTTTCTGTTGAGTAATAGTCCGAGAAAGTCTTGAGCGGGCCCCTTGAAAACTTGATGCAAATAAACGAATTTTGGTTCTACGTCTTCGAGCTATATATCCTCGTTTAATTCTAGTCATTGATCATTGAATAAATGAAACTTTGATAAATAACTAATTGATTTATTTTCTTTCAGTTATTTCTTTTCCCTTTTGTAGTCTATTAATAACAAAACGGATTCTTCCTGTGTATAAAAAAACTTCCAATGTCTTTTGCTACTATAACCTTCCTGACCACGATTTTTTTGAGGCGAAAAGCCTCAAAATAGGAAATTGTATTGATACTAGATATCAAAAACATAATAAAGAAAAAAGTAGTAAATAGAAATAGGTATAGTGGTTTCCTTCGTTTTTATGGTTGCTTCTTAACGGTGAGGTCCTCTCTATACACCGGAGCCTCCTCCCTCATTTGATGTAATCAATGTTATTGTTAACTTGTACAGTTTGCACTTTTTGGCTCTACCCATCATTATGCAGTAATAAGTCTTTCACAAGGAGACCCACCTATACAGTAACGGTATTTTTTTTAATTATGAAGATTTGCTGAGTAACTGACCTTGTTAGTCCGTTCTTGCAGGAGTCAAGAGTTAAGGGAAGGGTATATAATCTTTCTGCTTTTTAATTTAAAATAATATTTCCCTGCTTAATGAATACCGTTTGGTATCAATGGTGAATTCTTTCTCATCTGAAATTAGCAGTGTAAGTGATTGGATTTGTCCCAATGTCAACCATAAATTAATTTGAATATACAATATATACAATATAAGGCTATGATAGAATTTTTTTGATATTTTCTTTTTTCGTCTAGTGGATGGTCTTCTTAGAGTCTATCTCTATATCTGATCATTTATATTGGATCAACTCTTCTCTTTTTGCCTAGTACATGATCTGAACGAGTCGCACATACACCCTAGTACATGTTCCTCGTCGCTGAGGACATCCCCCAAGAGCGGGGGATTTCGTGACAGTTTTGATTGGCTGTCTTGTGTTTCTAATAAGTTGTTTAATAGTTGGCATGTTGAATGATATAACAGAATGGGATGGTTTAGATCGATCTTAACCGGATAATTATGAATTCTTTTTTTATTAATGTATTCATAGACTATTGTCGTAACCGCGGTAAGAAGATAAAATAATACATTATTTACTTGCGTAAAATCTCTCTTATTTTTATTCAACCGCTACAAGATCAACAAGTCCGTGAGCTTGGGCTTCTGTTGCTGACATAAAAACATCTCTTTCCATGTCTTCGGAAACAACCCATAAGGATTGGCCTGTTCTTTGTACATAAACCTTTGTGAGGGTTTCGCGCAGCGTCAGTAGTTCTTCCGCTTCCAAGATACCGTCTCTCGTCGATGTCTCATAAAAAGAACCAAAAGGTTGATGGATCATTACCCTGATGAAATAACCTAATAAATTATTATTCTATCGCAAAAGAATAATATTAATATATTACTAAAACGATAGAAAAAAGAGAAAATTGAATAACCGTACAGGCATCTTTTACACATTGCATACGGCTCTACAATGGAATTCACTTTTATACCCTTCCCTTACTTACCTTATATTGAAGAAATATCTATATATAAATTTATAGGGGATATCATATTCACATAGGTAAATGATCCAATAACCACCCTTCTTTTTTTTTTTTGAGAAGTTAAAAAAATACTACGATGGTTCCGTTGCGTTATATATTAATTTACTCTATTATTTTGCAATCCCAAAGTTTTTTTTTATTCTTTCAGAAGAATTTATATTATTAAGAGTTTTTCGGTGTGAAAACAAAAAAGTTTGTGACGCTGAAATGTGTCTCCTGATATATCCTATAAATAGAAAATAGGAAATACCCTTTATCTCATACTACTCTTTCGATACATAAGTTAACGATTTTGAAAAAAAAAAAAAAAAAGAATTTCATATCGAATTCGAAGTGCCATGCTATTATTACTTAAAAAAATATTCATATACCGCGAAGGCATAGTCTTGGTTTCTTTTTTAGTTCACATCCAATAAAAAACTCATTGGCGCCAAGCGTGAGGGAATGCTAGACGTTTGGTAATTTCTCCTCCGACCAGAATAAAAGATCCCATTGAAGCGGCTAATCCTATGCATATTGTTTGTACGTCTGGTTGCACAAATTGCATAGTATCATAAATACCTAAGCCGGGTATTACCCATCCGCCTGGAGAGTTTATAAACAAATACAGATCCTTGGTCTCATTCTCTATACTGAGAAATACCATAAGACCAACAATTTGATTCGAGATCTCGCTATCCACTTCTTGTCCTAAAAAAATAAATCTTTCTCGATAAAGTCGGTTAAGTGGGCTAAAATTGTATTCCCTCGGAACCGTACATGCATCTTTTAATGCATACGGTTCAATACACATCGCGAAAAAAAAAGAATCAATGTGTAGATTCCAGTAAAAAAAAAGAAAAAAATTTACTAAACTTTTCGGATTAACCTCTTATTGATGTATTCGTTCATCGGATCGGAATTCAATCCAAATTACAATGTAATTTTCTTGTTCCTGAATGGTCTTCTTGAATTCTTTTAGGTTTATGCTCTACTCCGAGTAAAGATCTGACGGGTTTTGATTTGTATATATAAGCCAAATATCCAACTACTACATCTTTTTGCTACCATTTCTTTGTTTTTTTTTCAATTCAAATTTCTTTCATGTCTCCTGCCAACTATTAAATATTCAATGGATTTATCATATTACTCAATTTATTAACAGTTTGAGATCACTTCTTTTATTATTAGAAAGTCGAAATAGAATAAAATCAAATAGGATATTAACTCGAAATCCTAGATATATTACTAATTGGTTTTTTCTAAACGGAGCCTGGATACTTCATTTTATTGTTCGACCCAAAGCAACCATAAATTAGTCTAATTGCTACTATTAATCTGTATATCCCCCAAAAATCAATTGATTTTTTTTGTTCTAATTTTATTCGTTGCATTTCACGCTCCAAATTTTTGATGATTCAATCTTTCTTGGGCGAAAGAGAGGATATCTCAATCGGGTAAGAGAATGGGGAAATACCATATAACCAAATAAATATGACAAGTCGCACTATACGTCAACCCACGATGCATCTCCTTCTCCAGGATTTCGAAAAGGTACTTTTGGAACACCAATAGGCATTAAACGAAAGAAAAACGAAGTACTATATTTCACTTTGATGTGAAAGCGTAAAAATGGGTTTATTGTCTTAGTTAAGAAAAGAGTAAGACAGAATGAATAAAAGAAATTGGTTACAAATAGGTCTTTTCTTTACGATCATGAACAAATCTAGATGCAGTTATTCCTATAAAATACTAGCAACGCCCTACCATTGCGTATTGGTACTTATCCGGTGTAGAATAAATCCGCTTCTTTTTCTTCCTACGAACAAAATTTTTATTAAAATATATTATTACTAAAAAATATAGAACAAATTTAAATCCTTTCCCCGAGATAATCCACTAAAAAGTAAAAAGGTCCATAGTATAGTTTTTTTACAGTGCAATAAAGTTACATAGCGTCGATTTTTAATTGAAAAACAAAGGGGGGGTATTTCGATGGGTTTGCCTTGGTATCGTGTTCATACGGTTGTATTGAATGATCCCGGCCGTTTAATTTCTGTCCATATAATGCATACTGCTCTGGTTGCTGGTTGGGCCGGTTCGATGGCTCTATACGAATTAGCGGTTTTTGATCCTTCCGACCCTGTTCTTGATCCAATGTGGAGACAGGGTATGTTCGTTATACCCTTCATGACTCGTTTAGGAATAACCAATTCCTGGGGTGGTTGGAGTATCACAGGGGGGACTCTAACAAATCCGGGTATTTGGAGTTACGAAGGTGTGGCTGGTGCACATATTGTGTTTTCCGGCTTGTGCTTTTTAGCAGCTATTTGGCATTGGGTGTATTGGGATCTAGAAATATTTTGTGATGAACGCACGGGGAAACCCTCTTTGGATTTGCCCAAGATCTTTGGAATTCATTTATTTCTCTCAGGGGTCGCTTGCTTTGGTTTTGGCGCATTTCATGTAACAGCATTGTATGGGCCCGGAATATGGGTATCCGATCCCTATGGACTAACGGGAAGGGTACAAGCTGTAAATCCAGCATGGGGTGTGGAAGGTTTTGATCCTTTTGTTCCGGGAGGAATAGCCTCTCATCATATTGCAGCAGGAACGTTGGGCATATTAGCCGGTCTATTCCATCTTAGTGTCCGTCCGCCCCAACGTCTATACAAAGGATTACGTATGGGAAATATTGAAACCGTCCTTTCCAGTAGTATTGCAGCTGTCTTTTTTGCAGCTTTTGTAGTTGCTGGAACTATGTGGTATGGCTCAGCAACTACTCCGATTGAATTATTTGGTCCCACTCGTTATCAATGGGATCAAGGATACTTCCAACAAGAAATATATCGAAGAGTTAGTGCGGGGCTAGCTGAAAAACAAAGTATATCTGCAGCTTGGTCTAAAATTCCTGAAAAATTGGCTTTTTATGATTACATCGGCAATAATCCGGCAAAAGGGGGATTATTCAGAGCGGGTTCAATGGATAACGGGGATGGAATAGCGGTAGGTTGGTTAGGACACCCTATCTTTAGGGATAAAGAAGGGCATGAACTTTTTGTACGTCGTATGCCTACTTTTTTTGAAACATTTCCGGTTGTTTTGGTAGACGGAGACGGAATTGTTAGAGCCGATGTTCCTTTTAGGAGGGCGGAATCAAAATATAGTGTCGAACAAGTCGGTGTAACTGTTGAGTTCTATGGCGGTGAACTCAATGGAGTTAGTTATAGTGATCCTGCTACTGTAAAAAAATATGCTAGACGTGCTCAATTGGGTGAAATTTTTGAATTAGATCGTGCTACTTTGAAATCCGATGGTGTTTTTCGTAGCAGTCCGAGGGGTTGGTTTACTTTTGGACATGCCTCATTTGCTTTGCTCTTCTTCTTTGGGCACATTTGGCATGGCGCTAGAACTTTGTTCAGGGATGTTTTTGCTGGTATTGACCCAGATTTGGATGCTCAAGTGGAATTTGGAGCATTCCAAAAACTTGGAGATCCAACTACAAGAAGACAAGTAGTCTGATACAATACATATATATATATCTTTTTTTTTTTAGTTTGTAGTTTATTTAGTTTTATGATTTGATATAAGATACAGAAAAAATCTTGCGTTGTTTTTTCTTTAACTCTTGCCTTGCTCTTTCTTTATCCGGGAGATGGTCTCAAATAAACAGGTATGGAAGCTATAATTGTAAATCACGATCGAATCTATGGAAGCTTTGGTTTATACATTCCTCTTAGTTTCAACTCTAGGAATAATTTTTTTCGCTATCTTTTTTCGAGAACCGCCTAAAGTTCCAACTAAAAAGACGAAATGATTTTTCTGTATCTGAAGTAATGAGCCCCCCAAAATTGGGGGGCTCATTACTTCAACTAGTCTCCGTGTTCCTCGAAAGGATCTCTTAGTTGTTGGGAGGGTTGCCCAAAAGCAGTATATAAGGCGTACCCAGTAAAACTTACAAGTAAACCAGATAGAAAGATGGCAACTAGTGTTGCTGTTTCCATTATTATATAGTTTCAAGACCACAATGGATTTATGCTAAGAGCATTTATTTACATACAACGGAATGGTATACAAAGTCAACAGATCTCAATGAATATAAAATAGGATTTATGGCTACACAAACTGTTGAGGGTAGTTCTAGATCTGGTTCAAGACGAACTATTGTCGGGGATTTATTGAAACCGTTAAATTCAGAATATGGTAAAGTAGCTCCTGGGTGGGGAACTACGCCTTTGATGGGTACTGCAATGGCTCTATTTGCGATATTCCTATCTATTATTTTGGAAATTTATAATTCTTCTATTTTACTGGATGGAATTTCAATGAATTAGATTCTATTAACTTAACTAGCCTTTCAAGAGAAAGTGAAGCACGTAGACCTCTAATTTTTAGCCCATTCCATTCTATATTTGGCAGTTCGACCGTGAAATTTTTTTGTGTCTGTATTTCCGGAATATGAGTGTGTGACTTGTTAGAATGGATCCTATAGATAGTACAGAGAATAGGTCTGTCATCTTGCTAGAGATGGTTTTATTTCGTCGGATATTCTCATTCTCTGCTCGTCTCTGAAGCACGGAATATATAAGATATATTACAAAATATTTAGAACTATGATTCATACTTAATATTTAGACCTCGTGGCCGGATTTACACATTTTTTTTTAAGAGTTAGAATTTATGTTATAAATTGATTGATTTTTATTCGCCCGTTTATCCTTATTTTGATGCAAAAAGTGTGGATTTTTAGTCATTATGTATATTCCATTATGTATATGTATATTCATTAAATAAATGATGATCCAACGCCAACGGTTCTTACTCAAGGAATTTGCAGGCTTAATTTGACAGAGTTTTATTGACTCATCGTGGTTCTAGTATGAATCTAAGGTTGTAATTAATTCATCGGTCTTAACAAGAGAATTCCTATCAATAATAACGAAAACTGTCGTAAAGTCTCATTCCACACAAAAAAAATAACAATAAAAAAAATAGGAGATTAGAGAAGATTCAAAAGGCCTCAACATATAGATGAAGGAGCCGACTTGATATTTTGGCATTATAACCACAATAAAAAACCTTCGGATTTTTATTTTTTCGTATCGTCAGAAAAAAGCGAATACTACAATTAGGAAGTTTCATCCGATAGAATCTTGTATTTTGGTCTTTCTGTTTGAGCCGTACGAGATGAAATTCTCATATACGGTTCTCAGAGGGGAGTACCTCGGTTTACCTATCTCAATAAACTCTATGATTGGTTCGAAGAACGTCTTGAGATTCAGGCAATTGCTGATGATATAACTAGTAAATATGTTCCTCCGCATGTCAACATATTTTATTGTCTAGGGGGAATTACGCTTACCTGTTTTTTAGTACAAGTAGCTACAGGGTTTGCTATGACTTTTTATTATCGTCCGACAGTTACAGATGCTTTTGCTTCGGTTCAATATATAATGACTGAAGCTAACTTTGGTTGGCTAATCCGATCAGTTCATCGATGGTCGGCAAGTATGATGGTACTAATGATGATCCTCCACATATTTCGTGTGTATCTCACGGGGGGTTTTAAAAACCCCCGCGAATTGACTTGGGTTACCGGTGTAGTTTTGGCTGTATTGACTGCATCATTTGGTGTAACTGGTTATTCCTTACCTCGGGACCAAATTGGTTATTGGGCTGTAAAAATTGTAACAGGTGTACCGGAAGCTATTCCTGTAATAGGATCACCCTTGGTAGAGTTATTGCGCGGAAGTGCTAGTGTGGGACAATCCACTTTGACTCGTTTTTATAGTTTACACACTTTTGTATTGCCTCTTCTTACTGCCGTATTTATGCTAATGCACTTCCTAATGATACGTAAGCAAGGTATTTCTGGTCCTTTATAGATAGTCTATCATAGCTATTTGTAATCAATCATTTATTACGTGGAGAAGGACAAATAGTATTTTATTGCTACAAATATGGATTATTGAAAAGAATAAGACATGTATTTGGATATTTCGCTTCAACTTTTAAAAAATATATAAGTCTATTATTTATTTTATTTGACACTCATAGTTGAAGTGAATTTTCCGAAGATTAAATGGATTATGGGAGTGTGTGACTTGAACTATTGATCGGGCTCTGCAGAATATATATTTTTATCTGCCACATTTGAATTCACAATCAAAAATGTGTCTTTGTTCCAACCAGCGCCGTACAGAAGATAGGCTGGTTCGTTTGAAGAGAATTTTTTTTTTCTATGATCAAACTTAATCATGTCATGTATCACAGGCTCCGTAAGATCCAGTAGAAAGAATAAGTGATGCGGCATTTTTTTTATTATGTTTTATAGATTTCACTTACTTAATAGTATATAAATGGATTCATTTCCTCTCCTCTGCATTGATTTGATTTATTATACTATCGGAGTGAAACAAGAGATCTAAAGAAAAAAACGGCTAAATTCTATTAGTAAGAAGTAAATCCTTTGTATTTTGTAGATAAAAAAAAAAAAAAGGCTCCCCTTTCCTTTGTGGGTAAAAAATCTAATTGCAAGGTCTGAGACAGCCCAGAAAGCACTTATATTATATCAAAATAAATTTTGTAAGCCTACTTGGGTATTGAGCATTTATCTGGAAGAACTGGATTCTTTGCAATGTTTGATTGTTGAAACTCCGAAAAGGAAACGGATCCTTTTTTAT